TCTCAGACCTTGCGATTGACCTTTAGCCCCTCAAAAGATTGATACTTTTTAGATCCAAAGGATTTACTTGTTACTAATAGAGTCTAGCCTATGCTCTTCTTTAGATCCGTTGTTTCACTCCGATAGTATCATAAATCGAGTCAATGCAGAGGAAATGAATGCATTTTCATACTATTAATTAAGTGAAATAGATAAAACATAATCTGGATTATGCCATATCACCTATTCTACTGGATCTTACGGAGCCTGTTCATGTTCATTCACGACATGATCGAGCTGATCATAGAAAAGATTTTCTTCAAGCGAACCAGCCTACCCCTACCCCCTGTATCGAGCTTTCACGGTGGTTGGAACAAAGACACATTTGGTTGTGAATTCCAATGTGGCAGATAAAAAGACATATATCCACATGGCCCAATCAATAGTTCAAGTCACACACTCCCATAATCCATTTTCTCTTCGAAGAATTCCCTTCAACTATTAGTGTCAAATAACGAATACAATTTCGTGGAGTTGAAGGGAAATATCCAAATACATGTCTTATTTTTCAATAATCCATATTTGTAGCAATGAAATACTCTTCTTCCTCCCCCGAGTAATAAATAACTGATTACAAATCGATGATTTCTATTCTCTATAAAGGACCAGAAATGCCTTGCTTACGTATCATTGGGAAGTGCATTAACATAAATACGGCAGTAAGAAGAGGTAATACAAAAGTATGTAAACTATAAAAACGAGTCAAGGTAGATTGTCCCACACTAGCACTTCCGCGTAATAACTCTACCAAGGGCGACCCTATTACTGGAATAGCTTCCGGTACACCTGTTACAATTTTGACTGCCCAATAACCAATTTGGTCCCGAGGTAAGGAATAACCTGTTACACCAAAGGATGCGGTCAATACAGCCAGAACCACACCTGTAACCCAAGTCAATTCGCGAGGTTTTTTAAAGCCCCCAGTAAGATATACGCGAAATACGTGCAGGATCATCATTAAGACCATCATACTTGCCGACCATCGATGAACTGAGCGGATTAACCAACCAAAGTTAGCTTCAGTCATTATATATTGAACAGAAGCAAAAGCCTCAGTAACGGTCGGACGATAGTAAAAAGTCATAGCAAACCCCGTAGCTACTTGTACTAAAAAACAAGTAAGCGTAATCCCTCCTAGACAATAAAATATGTTGACATGAGGAGGAACGTATTTACTAGTTATATCATCCGCAATCGCCTGAATTTCAAGACGTTCTTCGAACCAATCATACACTTTATTGAGATAGGTAAACCAAGAGGGACCCCCCTCTGAGAACCGTATATGAGAATTTCATCTCGTACGGCTCAAACAGAAACACCCAAATACCGCTCGTAACAGATATGTGTAATAAAAAGTTTGAAACTTCTTAATCCTATGATTCAATTTTTTCTCGGAAGATACGAAAGAATCAAAATCCGAAAAGTCTTCTTTGTGGTTATAATGCCCAAATATCAAGGCGGCTCATTCGTGTTTATTGTTTATATTGATCATTACGGGCCTCTTGAATCTTCTATTTACCTATTTTTTTTCTTTGATTTGTGTGTAATGCGACTTTACTCTTGTTTTCTTTATTATTGATAGGAATTTTCTTGTTAAGACCCTATGAATCAATTAAAACCTTAGATTCATACTAGAACCACGATGATTCAATAAACCCTTCCAAAAAAAATTCAAAAATTCCTTGAGTAAGAACCCTTGGATTATCACTTATTCAATGCTTATTCAATAAATAAATATAATCAAAAAAAAGACAAAGAAACGTTTCGTTTATCCTTTAATCAAAAAAAATCAGTATAAACGAAAGAATAAATTTTTTTTATTTATTTATTACTTCTAACTCTTTTTTCGGAATCCGGCCACGAGGTCTGATAAGTATGAATCATAGTTCTAATATTTGTTCTAATATTTTGTAATCTATTTCATATATTCTGTGCTCCAGATACTAGCCTAGACTGAATATCCAACGAGATAAAATCATCTTGATCAAGATGAACGACTTCTTCTCTATCGTATCCTATAGGATCCATTATAACAAGTCACACACTCATATTACGGAAATACAGAAAAAAAAATTCCACGATCGAACTACCAAAAAAGAGTGGGCTAAAAAGCGGAGACCTACATACTTTACTTTTTATTGAAAAGTTATTTAGGGGTTCTTGTGAATCGAATCTAATTCATTGAAATTCCGTCTAGTAAAATGGAAGAATTATAAATCTCCAAAATAATAGATAGGAATACCGCAAATAGAGCCATCGCGACACCCATCAAAGGCGTAGTTCCCCACCCAGGAGCCACTTTACCATATTCCGAATTCAATGGTTTCAATAAATCCCCTACAATAGTTCGTCTTGGACCAGATCTAGAACTATCCTCAACGGTTTGTGTAGCCATAAATCCTATTTTTTTTCAGTGAGATCTGTTGACTTTGTATACCATTCCGTTGTAAATAAATGATCTTATCATAGATCCATTGTGGTCTTGAAATTATATAATAATGGAAACAGCAACCCTAGTTGCCATCTCTATATCTGGTTTACTTGTAAGTTTTACTGGGTATGCCTTATATACTGCTTTTGGGCAACCCTCTCAACAACTAAGAGATCCATTCGAGGAACACGGGGACTAGTTGAAGTAATGAGCCTCACAATATTGTGAGGCTCATTACTTCAATTGAGATAATGAGAAATCATTTTATCTTTTTGGTTGGAACTTTAGGTGGTTCGCGAAAAAAGATAGCGAAAAAAATTATTCCTAGAGTCGAGACTAAGAGGAATGTATAAACCAATGCTTCCATAGATTTGATTTCGGTTTACAATTATAGCTTCCATACCTGTTTAGTTGGGTGGGATCTTTTTCCGGATAAAAAAAAAAGAAAAAGACCAAGACAAGAGTCAAAGAAACGAAAAGTCAGTAATCCGAATCAAGATTTATCCGGTACCTTATCTATGTCAAATAAAAAAAATAAAGGTAAAAGGGAACAGAACAATCTTGTATCAGACTACCTGTCTTCTTGTAGTTGGATCTCCAAGTTTTTGGAATGCCCCAAATTCTACTTGAGCATCTAAATCTGGGTCAATCCCAGCAAAGACATCTCTGAACAGGGTTCTAGCACCATGCCAAATGTGTCCGAAGAAGAAGAGCAAAGCAAACGAAGCATGCCCAAATGTAAACCAACCCCTTGGACTGCTACGAAAAACCCCATCGGATTTCAAAGTAGCACGATCTAATTCAAAAATTTCACCCAATTGAGCACGCCTAGCATATTTTTTCACAGTAGCAGGATCACTATAACTGACTCCATTGAGTTCACCGCCATAGAACTCAACAGTTACACCGACCTGTTCAACACTATACTTCGATTCTGCTCTTCTAAAAGGAACATCGGCTCTAACTATTCCGTCTCCGTCTACCAAAACAACCGGAAATGTTTCAAAAAAAGTCGGCATACGACGTACAAAAAGTTCGCGCCCTTCCTTATCTCTAAAAATAGGGTGTCCTAACCAACCAACAGCTATTCCATCCCCGTTGTCCATGGAACCTGCTCTGAATAATCCACCTTTTGCGGGATTATTACCGATATAATCATAAAAAGCTAATTTTTCAGGAATTTTAGCCCAAGCTTCTGATAAACTTTGATTTTCGGCTAGCCCGGCACCAACTCTTCGATATATTTCTTGTTGGAAGTATCCCTGATCCCATTGATAACGAGTGGGCCCAAATAATTCAATCGGGGTAGTTGCTGAACCATACCACATAGTTCCAGCAACAACAAAAGCTGCAAAAAAGACAGCAGCGATACTACTCGAAAGGACGGTTTCAATATTTCCCATACGTAATCCTTTGTATAGACGTTGGGGCGGACGAACACTAAGATGGAATAGGCCCGCTAATATGCCCAATGTACCTGCTGCAATATGATGAGAGGCTATTCCGCCCGGAACAAAAGGATCAAACCCTTCGACACCCCACGCAGGATTTACTGGTTGTACCCTTCCGGTTAATCCATAAGGATCGGATACCCATATTCCCGGACCATACAATCCTGTTACATGAAATGCGCCAAAACCAAAGCAAGCCGCTCCTGAGAGAAATAAATGAATTCCAAAAATCTTGGGCAAATCCAAAGAAGGTTTTCCTGTACGTTCATCACAAAATATTTCTAGATCCCAATACACCCAATGCCAGATAGCTGCCAAGAAGCACAATCCAGAAAACACAATATGTGCTCCGGCCACACCTTCGTAACTCCAAATACCCGGATTTGTTATAGTCCCTCCTGTGATACTCCAACCCCCCCATGAATTGGTTATTCCTAAACGAGTCATAAAGGGTATAACGAACATACCTTGTCTCCACATTGGATCAAGAACAGGATCAGAGGGATCAAAAACTGCTAATTCGTATAGAGCCATTGAACCGGCCCAACCAGCAACTAGAGCTGTATGCATTATATGAACAGAAAGCAAACGACCGGGATCATTCAATACAACGGTATGAACACGATACCAAGGCAAACCCATGGAAATACCCCTTATATCAACGAAAAATAGACACTATGTAACTTTATTGCACTGAAAAAAACTATGCTTATGCTATGGACCTCCCCCTTTCAGGGGATTATCTTGGCGAAAGGATTAATATTTGGTCTATTCTTTTCTTTTAGTAATAATGGAACAATTCTATTCGTAGGAACAAAAAGAAGCAGATCTATTCTATACTCGATAAGTACCAATACGCAATGGTGGCTGGGAGTTGATCCTATTTTATATGAGTGAATGTATACATATCTATTCATCATTCAAAACATCTATTTGGAAGAATTTGCCTTTATTCATTCATTCTGTCTTCTTTTTTTCTCAACTGATTCTATTCAATCTATGTATAAAATATGATAAAAGATAAAATCCGATAAAGGCCCATCTTATTTATTAAGACAATAAACCCGTTGTTACGCTTCCACATCAAAGTGAGCTATAGTACTTAATTCTTTTTTCTTTGCTTTAATGCCTATTGGTGTTCCAAAAGTACCTTTTCGAAGTCCTGGAGAGGAAGATGCATCGTGGGTTGACGTATAGTGCGACTTGTCAGATATATTGGGTCATATGGTATTTCCCCGTTCTCTCCCCCGATCGAGAGATCCTCTCTTTCGCCCAAGACGGATTGATTGAATTATCAAAAATTTGGAGCGTGAAGTGCAATTAGATCTATTTTTTTGGGGGGGTATCCAGATTAATATTATCAATTAGAATAATTTATGGTTTGCTTGGTTGGACTAATAAAATGAAGTATCCAGGCTCCGCTTAGAAAAAACTCAATTTGGAATCTATCTATTTTTTGATTACTACTTGTATCATATTCTATTTATAAATAGCATTGATGTAAAACTGTTACTCAATCGAGTAATATGATGACTACGTTGATTGAATATTTGGTTAATAGCATGAAATAAATTGAAAAAAAAAAAAGAAGTCGTAGCAAAAAGACATGCTATTGGGGCATTTGTCCTATATGTGCAAATCCAAATCGGGCAGATCTTTACTCGGAGTAGAGCATAAACCTAAAAGAATTGAAAAAGACCATTCGGGAACAAGAAAATGACATCGCAATTTTAATTTGATCTCGATGAAACAATACATCAATGAAAAGTTAGTTCAATAAATTTAATGAATTGGTTTTTTATTTATTGAAATTTAGAATATAGATAAACGATCGCGGGACAAAGACCAAAACTCATCTTTCTTGAAAAAGGGAAGGTAAGAAAAAGCCCTTCATTAGAAGTTAGAAAGAGTCCTCTAAAGAAGGTTAGAATCTAAACATTGATTCTTTTTTTCGCTATTTTTTTTTTGAACCGTATGCATTAAAAGGTGCCCGTACGGTTCTTAAGGGATACAATTTGATCCTAATCAACCGACTTTATCGAGAAAGATTACTTTTTTTAGGCCAAGAGGTTGATAGCGAGATCTCGAATCAACTTATTGGTCTTATGGTATATCTCAGTATAGAGGATGATACCAAAGATCTGTATTTATTTATAAACTCTCCCGGTGGATGGGTAATACCCGGAGTAGCTATTTATGATACTATGCAATTTGTGCGACCCGATGTACAGACAATATGCATGGGATTAGCCGCTTCAATGGGATCTTTTATTCTCGTCGGAGGAGAAATTACCAAACGTCTAGCATTCCCTCACGCTTGGCGCCAATGAGTTTTTTATTTGAGACAAAAATGAAAACTATGCCTTCGCCATATAAAATATGAATATTAAGTAATAATAGCATGGCACTTTGAATTCGATATGAGAATTTTTTTTCTTGTTTTTTTTTTTACCATTAGATTTTGTATCGAAAGAGTAGTCTGAGATAAAAGGCATTTCCGATTTTAGCTCATTTATCGGAGGCCTCTTTCAGCGTCACAAACTTTTTTGTTTTCACGACGGAAGGCTCTTAACAATATTTCTGTTATGAAAGAATACGATTATATTTATTTAAAAATTGCAAAAAAAAAAAAGAAACTTTGGGATTGCTGAATAACAAACGAAATAATAAAGCAACGGAACCATCATAGTATTTTAAATTTACTAAAAAAAAGGAAGGGTGGTTATTGGATCATTTACTGATCTGGATCTGATAGATCCTCTATTTTCTATTCTTTCGATGGAAGGTGAAGGTAAAAATGAATTCCATTGTGGAGCCGTATGCAATGCACAAAGGATGCCTGTACGGTTGTTAATCCTATCTTTTTTCTTATTATCTTTGACTCATCATCCGAGATAAAGAAAAACATTTATTAAATCATCAGGGTAATGATCCATCAACCTGCTAGTTCTTTTTATGAGGCACAAACGGGAGAATTTATCCTGGAGGCGGAAGAACTACTGAAGCTGCGCGAAACCATCACAAGGGTTTATGTACAAAGAACAGGCAAACCCTTATGGGTTGTATCCGAAGACATGGAAAGGGATGTTTTTATGTCAGCAACAGAAGCCCAAGCTCATGGAATTGTTGATCTTGTAGCGGTTGAATAAAAAATAGCCGGGATTTCACGCAAATCCGCAATTTGATAGTTTTTCTTCTTACGGGGGTTAATATTAAAATTTTCTAGTACTATTAATATAGAATATAGAAGTAATTCTATAATTATATAGAATATAGAAGTAGAAGTAATTCATAATCATCCGGTTAGGATTGATCTAAACCAATTCATTATGTATACAATTCAACATGCCAACTATTAAACAACTTATTAGAAACACAAGACAGCCAATCAGAAATGTCACGAAATCGCCCGCCCTTGCGGGATGCCCTCAGCGTCGAGGAACATGTACTAGGGTGTATGTGCGACTCGTTCAGACCACGGACCGGGATAAAAGAAAGTAACAAATTTTTCCCGTATCAGTGATCAGTACCTGTGAATAGGATAGAATGAATGGAAGAACTCCGTTCACTACCTAAAAAAAAAAAAAGATTTATCGTATCCTTTTATTGTGTATCAAATTTATGGTTTCTATTGGTGCAAATCCAATCACCTCAATTGTCAATTTTCGATGAGAAAGAATTCCCCATTGGTAACAACTGCTTATCCATTAAGCGGAGGAAATCCTATTTAACAAAAAGATTATGGCTTTATTCTTCAAAAAACGGACTAAGAGGGTCAGCTACCCAACTAATCTTCATAATAAAATACCGTTACTGTATAGGTGGATCTCGTTGTGAAAGACCGATTACTAGCTAATTCATGGGTAGAGCCAAAGAGGGTGAACTGTACAAGTTAACAATAACATTGATAAAATGAAAGAAAGAGCTCCGGTGTATAGAGAGGACCTCACCGTTTAAGAAGTAACCATAGAAACGAAGGAACCCACTATTTCTTTGTCCATTTCTTTTTTTTTTTTTTACTATGTTTGTTTCTTAGTATCAATACAATTTTGTATTTTAAGGTTAAATCCCTAGAACAAAAAAAGAAATCGTGGTTGGGAAGGTTATAGTAGCAAAAGCCATTGGAATTTTTATTTTATACATTGGAAAAATACGTTTTGTTATTAATAGACTAGGAAAGGAGAAAGGAATAACTGAAAGAAAGGAAATCAATTAGTTATTCATCAAAGTTTCATTTATTCAATGACTAGAATTAAACGAGGATATATAGCTCGGAGACGTAGAACAAAAATTCGTTTATTTGCATCAAGCTTTCGAGGGGCTCATTCAAGACTTACTCGAACTATTATTCAACAAAAAATAAGAGCTTTGGCTTCAGCTTATCGGGATAGAGGTAGGCAAAAAAGAAATTTTCGCCATTTGTGGATCTCTCGAATAAATGCAGTAATTCGATATAATAGGGTATACTACAGTTATAGTAGATTCATAAACAATCTGTACAAGAGGCAGTTGCTTCTTAATCGTAAAATACTTGCCCAAATCGCTATATTAAATAGGAATTGTCTTTATATGATTTCCAATGAGGTCATAAAATAAGAAGATTGGGAAGAATCCAGCAGAATGTTTAAAATGGAGTTCTCAGGAGAATGAACTCCGAGAAGGTAGAGTAGAAATTAGTATGATAAAATATGATATGATAATATGATAGATAAAGTGGTCAAAATGACCAAATATGTTCAATAAAAAAAAGATTTATTCTTCTTCTCCGATTCTTTTTTTTTTCTTACGACACGACAATCAAATCTATATTCTCGTATTTTTCGAACAAAGCATCAACCCACGGTTGAGTTTGGATTATAATTTTAATCCTATTGAAGAATAAGCCGCCTATTTATTTCTGGTTCTAAGACCAATAGTTCTAGCGGTCGACTCGCTTCTTTCAAATTGTTTCTCATTATTAAGAAAAGGTAAGAAAGATAAAATACGAGCTTGTTTTATAGCAATTGTAATTAAGCGTTGCTGTTTTAAGGTCAATCTATTTACCCGTCTAGATAATATTTTTCCTTGTTCACTAATAAATCGACTAATTAAACTCATGTTTCTATAATCAATTCGATCCCCCGATTGAATCGGGGGCAAACGCCTACGAAAAGATCGTTTGGATTTAAGAAAGAGTGGCTTGGATTTATCCATGGTTTGTTTATTCCTTATCCCGAAAATCCTATTTCGCTTGGATCTAAAATGATTTAGAATTAAGAAATAGGATTTGATTTGGTTTGTTTATATTTAAATCTAAAAATATGTCTAATATATGTAATTTTTGATCTTCCTTGGATTGGAAAAGGGTGACACACAGACGATCGGTTCGATCTATTTTTTTATCTCCCCATGAATCGTATGTTTGTAACAACGGGGACAGAATTTTCTCAATTCCAATCGACTAGGTGTGTTGTGTCGATTCTTTTGAGTAATATATCTGGAAATCCCGATTGATTCCTTATTAAAACTGTTTCGAACACAACGAGTACATTCCAAAATAACCGTTACTCGGGCATCTTTACCCTTGGCCATGAACCTCCCTTGGATTTTTGATTCACGCAACTCATCCATTTTCCGATCAAAAATGAAGAAAGAAAAAAAGAAAAGTTGGTAACTCGAAATAAAATTATGAAAGATTTCGTTGCAATCAAATATAGTAATACAATGATTTCTAAATTTAGAATCGCAGTACAGTTTGTCATTTAAGTATCTTGTATGATATTGTTGCCTTAGCCATCACATTTTCATTTCTGTTCTCCCTCTTTTATTAATTCAATTGGAATCCCGCGCCGAGTCCGAGTTTGACTGAAGTTGAATCCACTTTTATTTCTTTTCTAACTTATTCTCAGTCTAAAAAAACTCGAAAAAAAGAAAAGAAGGGGAAGGTGATTAGTCACAGATATTTGATTGTTTTTCTAATCTTCTTCACCACCCCTTCTCAAGTCACTAACTAGAATCAAAAAAATGGGAATACCAGCGCATCTGGGAATAAACGATTGATCTCTATTAATAGACCCGCTAAAGATCCGAACCATAAAGTACTTACTACTGGTGCCACGGAGAGATATGTTTTTAGATCTCGCATTTAAAACCCCCCTATTTTATAGTAATTTGTAATACATACTGGTATTACATACGATCGATCAGATGTATATATAGTTAATAACCGCTTGTATTGTACACGGAATTCCTAATTCAAATTGAAATGTACAACAATTCAATTCGGTGGATATTCCCTTTTTTATTAAAAAAAAATATGTCCCTTCCCGCCTCAACATTCCCCCCAAATATTAATTTTTTTAGGGCGGCTTTCATATTTATTATTTCATACCTATGTATATAAGTCTTTTTATTATATTTTATATATGTTATATGATATGAGACAAAAAAGAAGAAATGGCAAGATAATTTGTGTATACTAATGGAGGAAATAAATAAAAAATGTGGAAAACAAGACAGGGATTCTCTACAATGACACTGTAGACCAATTGAAAGGGATGTAGCGCAGCTTGGTAGCGCGTTTGTTTTGGGTACAAAATGTCACGGGTTCAAATCCTGTCATCCCTACCTATTACTTATCTTCTGGACCGTAACGAGGAATCAATTGAGATCAAAAAAAATTGAACATACATATACGGAATCAATCTTTTTTATTTAATTTTATGATATTCTATATGATAATATATGTATGCAAGATATATTAGGGTTGCATTTAGTTTGATAATAAAGCGCTCTTAGTTCAGTTCGGTAGAACGTGGGTCTCCAAAACCTGATGTCGTAGGTTCAAATCCTACAGAGCGTGATTCGATTCTTGTTATTGTTAGATCGAAAATTATACACTGAAATAATTGAACAGAAATCCAAATTTGACCTCCTACTTGCTTTATAGGAGGTCAATCAAAAAAAGAGCCTTTAATTAATCAAAGGTCCAACCGATCACCACGTCTGTATTGTAAATAGGCGGTTACAAATAATCCAGCCAAAGTAATAGGAATTAGACCTAATACGATTCCAAATAGAAAAACTTCAATCATTTCAATATAGTTGAACGAGGAAAAGGAGAGGTAATATCTATCCTTAAAATAGTAATCTGTATTGCCCATGAATCTCAATCACCAAGAATTGTAAATTGAATTTACAAGGTAAAGAACTCTAGAATATATAGAATATATCGAATACCACAGAAATGTTTCTTTTTTTGAATTGTGCATTCAATTAATTTCAATCAAATAAGTCGGATCTTGTTCAGACCGATAAATAGAGCTGAGGTTATAGTTAAAACTGCTAGTATAAAACCGAAATAACTAGTTATAGTAGGCATGACGAGGCTAAATGAAATACGTTATTTTTATCCATATGTTTATAAAGCACTTCCCTAAGTTTCTTTTTTTGAAAGATATGCGAATGGATAAGTAAAAATACCAATTGAAAGAAGAAATTCAATTGAAAGTTTTTGAGTCATCAATTTTTATCATTATAGATGATACTAACAAAAATTTTGTGACATGGGTAAGAAATCAATTCGTCATCTGTCTCTCTATCCCGCCATTCTGAATCAACAGATTCATTGGACAACTCTTGAGTTGAAAAAATCAATATTTCTATTATAAAAAAAAATTTTTAATTATTCAAAATTAATATATAAATCTATTAAATGAATTCTAAATAATTAGAAAGATAAAAAATATATATAATATATAAATATTATAATAATATATATATAAACGAAAAAATAATAATTATGTTGCGTACCTTCATTCCAAAAATGAAATGTTCTTTGAATCGCTGAAGAATAAATGACCTTATAATGCCCTTTATTTTAATTTTATTCGAACTAATTCGATTTTCAGTAGTGGGTTCATTCCCATAAAAATTTGAATAAAAATAAAAAAGTATCGCACGATCAGATCACTCGAAACTAGGTTCTACATTTTTTCTTTCCATATTTAAAAGCCCTATTCTTTTAATTAGGTGAAGAACGATTCTTTGAGTCTAATATAACAAGAATAATGCGTGCATTGCGAATATTGAGTATTATTTTATTCGTTGTTCTCTTTCTTTCATCGAATACTATGTATTACTGTTACTTGTTACTCGACGGCTAACCAATTCCTAAAAAAAAATTCAAACAAAAAATCGAACTACAAACACAAAAGGACTTTTTCTAGATTTCACGTCTAATTTAATGTAATTTTGGGGCTATGAGAATCTGCTTCCTGAATTATTATAAACCAACCCGTCGAATTCACATTTTACCCAATCTTCGGTTTCTAGCCCGAAGCCAATAATCGAGAGAACCTTATACTACTACACGAATTTTCAGAATTTTCTATTGAATGGTACATGATTCTACATCGACAAGCAACAAGAAAAGAAGAAACAAATTATTTAGTGTTTCATTTCGATACTGATTGTGAAATTGCGTTGCTGCGTCAGAAGAAGGATAGCTATACTGATTCGGTATACTCTAAAAACACCCTCGGTACAATATTGACGATCTTACAAAGATTGAATTTCAGTTAATTTCCATTTACTGATCT